TCACGAAATGCTATGGTTCGTACATATGATTTCAAAATTGATTCAGAAGTAATTCGTGAGATCGTGCACCTTTCTTTCCTAGTTATGAAGAAAAAATAAATCAAATTAAAGTGCAGTTGGTTGGATCCAGCCTATTATTGAAATAAACAACTCGCACACACTCCCTTTCCAAAAAAGATCAATACACCCAGTACTACACTTAGATTTATTGGATTTGTTGCTAAAATATCGGTATTAAATCCAAAACCCCCGGCGGATGGCCAGTGACCCAAGGAAACGAAGGAATCCGTTACATTTTTCATATGATCTCCTCTTATAGATAGGACTAACAAAATTTAATATAGCTCTTTTTGTATTACCTTACCCCTTTGTTTTATTAATTTCCTTATTTCTCAATTGATTTCTTTATTTCAATTCAAGTTCCCAATCAGAAAGAAAATACTTAAATTAAACTTAAGTAGTTTAGTATTAGGTTCCAGGTCTCATGTCAATTGCTAAATACCGCATTTGTTGCAAGGCTTCCTAACCTAAAAACAAAAGGGTTTCCGTTGGACTAAGAGCGGGAAGGAAGAAAGCGAGTGGATCTGCCAATTCCTGATCCTCAAATTAGTCCTTCCCATGGGGAGTATTGTCTCAACGAATAATTGAAAATTATTTTATTGTAGGAGTTAAATCTTGATATAATTTGAAAAAGCAAGCGACAAAACCCAGGTAATACAATAAGAAAAAAAAAAAACTTTCACATTTCTAGGATTAACCTAAACAAAAGGATTTGCAAATAAAAGTGCTAATGCCACGACCAGTCCATAAATTGTTAAAGCTTCCATAAAAGCCAGACTTAGCAATAAAGTACCTCGTATTTTACCCTCTGCCTCTGGTTGTCTCGCGATACCTTCTACGGCTTGTCCTGCAGCAGTACCTTGACCAACTCCAGGTCCAATAGAAGCCAGCCCTACGGCCAATCCAGCAGCAATAACGGAAGCGGCAGAAATCAGTGGATTCATGGTAAGCTCCTCACAAAAATAAAGAAATGGTTAATGATACAATCAACCAATGAATTCTGACTTATTATTCCTTCCATTACTAAAGTCGATCCGGTCGAAATAGCTAAGACCTACGAATTAAAGTAATGAGATTGTTAAATCATCAGAACTACTTCGATATTTCATTTTATATTCCTATCCATGGAGTCTTTATCAATCCATAAGGCTCTAATTCTTTTATTTCTTTATTCCGAGCCATTTTTTCAATTCCATTATTTCAATTCTTCACGCTTTCTCTTCTATATACCATGCCCAATTTCGTCTGTTTATTCATTCGTTCCAGACGAAACAGAAAGACTTATATGGAAACCCCCATCTAAATTCACGGTGTGGTAGGTAGGAAAAGAAATAAGAAAAGAAATAAAAAAATAAAATATGAATTGTTTCTATATAACTAGTAAATATCTAATATCACATATACATGTCTTTCTTCCATACCGTAAACCAAACATTTGGATTTTCTATTCACTCGGATTCTGGAATTTTTCTTTGAAACATGCATAAGAATTGGTTTATAGCCATTACATATACTTAGGTTAACCCCCTAACTCTTTTTTTTTTTACAATTCCAAAATATCGTAATCTTTTTTACTACTACTCTAGATCGTATATACTATATTTGTATCTATTTTCTGTTCCAAAATAGTTTATCCGAACCGTCCATACACTGTGTTGGGAAAAGCTAAAAAAAGATTTTGTTTGAAAGCTAGTCAATGATGACCCTCCATGGATTCACCTATATAAGCCGCAGCTAAAGTTGCAAAAATAAGAGCTTGAATACCACTCGTAAATAATCCAAGGAACATGACAGGTATAGGAACTACTGAAGGTACTAAAGAAACAAGAACAACAACTACCAATTCATCAGCCAATATATTACCAAAAAGTCGAAAACTTAGTGATAGGGGTTTTGTAAAATCTTCTAGGATGTTAATAGGTAAAAGGATTGGAGTTGGTTGAATGTATTTACCGAAATAACCCAATCCCTTTTTTGTAAGACCCGCATAGAAATATGCCATTGACGTCGGTAAAGCTAAAGCAACAGTAGTATTTATATCATTCGTGGGTGCGGCTAACTCCCCGTGGGGTAACTGTAAGATTTTCCGAGGTAAAAGAGCCCCTGACCAGTTAGAAACAAAAATAAATAAGAACATAGTCCCAATAAAGGGCACCCAAGGACCATATTCTTCTCCAATTTGAGTTTTACTCAAGTCCCGAATGAATTCAAGGACATATTCGAAGAAATTCTGACCGTCAGTAGGAATGGTTTGTGGATTTCGAACAGCTATAGCGGCTGAACCTAGTAAGATAGCCATTACAACCCAAGAAGTAATAAGTACTTGGGCATGTACCTGGAAACCTCCGATTTGCCAATAGAAATGTTGGCCTACCTCCACACCGGATATATCGTATAGCCCCTTTAGTGTGTTGATGGAACATGGTAGAACATTCATATT